ATTACGATATATAAAAAATGATAACTTTAAAAGACCAGTAATAGATGAAATGTCACAATATTTTTTTCGCATATGTCCAAGTTATGGAAAACAAATAATGACTTTTACATGTTCACCCAGTTTGTCAACTCTTTGGAAAATGATACAAAGAAAGTTCAAGTGTTATTCGCCTAGTCAAATAAAAAAACCGCCCGGTCTCTATCGTTCTTTGGTTTATATCAACAGAGAAAAAAGGCGCAACTTGTGCAATGAATTCATAAATCGAATAAAAGCTCTAGGCAAGGGGGCCCTTGCTTTGGATGTGCTCGAAAAAAGAACTAGATTGTACAAAAAAAAGAATAAGCAAAATTACTTGCCTAAAGCATATGATCCTTTTTTGAGCGGACCATATCGGAAAAAAATAAGAGGAATAGAAGATTCACCCGGAATTTACACAACAAAGGCGTGGATGAATAGGATTCACCGTCTCTTTGTTATTAGTTTCCCAGAACTTATTAATAAAAGAGATGAAGATGCAAGTATAACTGTGAGAGTTCTATACAAGATATTACTACCTGATATTGATAGAAATCTTATATCAGATCTAAGGAGGTCTAGGACGATTGGGAAACGAAGAATCCGTAGAATAGTTCCTCGATGGTTATACAATTTGAATACCGATTTACAAGATGCAGAGAAAGAAAATGCGGACGAATCGACAGAGCACTATTCGGTTCTTTTAAGAAAATACGACCGCTTGGTAGTTTATAATGATGAGGACGATCAGGATACCAACATTAATCCCGATGGTGAACTAGAAGAAAAAATCGGAGAGATAGCGCTACTAGATTACCGAAGAGAGAGAGATCCTTATCGGGGCCTAATCAAAGGATCCATGCGCGCTCAAAGACGTAAAATAGCTATTTTGAGGGCGTATCAACCACTCTTCCAGTCTCCACTTTTTTTGGGCAAAAGACGCGGAACGTTTTTTCTATCTTTTGTAAATATCATCAAATTTTGTAAAGGATTTTTTCGTAATTGGTCGGGGAAAGATCCCAAACTGGAAGTCTCAACTTCGGATTCTGAAATAGAAGAGGAAGAACTGATAAAAAGTGAATCTTTTTGGCTAGAAGAGATGGAAATTGAAGACGACGATCCATTGATGGAAAGAGAAAAAGAGTTCTTTGATGAAATGCTATACCAAGGATTTGACGATGTTGTCCTGGGGCTGCAAGTATCAAGAAGTCTCGGCTTACTAGTCCAATCGATTTTTCGAAAATACATCCTACTGCCTTTAACGGTAATAGCGAAAAATAGCGTCTGTGTGCTCTTCTTTCAAACTCCCGAATGGGACGCAGATTGGAGGGATTGGAAGAAAGAACTACATATATACTGCACCTATAACGGCGTTCCAATATCAGACAGAGAACTTCCGAGGAACTGGTTAATAGGTGGTATTCAGATAAAGGTCCTATTCCCTTTCTATCCGAAACCTTGGCGCAAATCTAAGCTACGATCCGATCCAATGAAAGAGAAAAAAAGAAATGCGGATTGGAAAAGTAAAAGAAAAGGGAAAACCAAGGATTCTTTTTATTTAACGCCCTGGGGAGGGGCAAAAGAAAAACCTTTTGGTCCTCTTAAAGAACAACCTTCTTTTTTTAAACCCATTTGGAAAAAACTCGAAAAAAGAATGAGAAAAGAAATGAAAAAGAAAGCCTTTTCAGCTCTAATAAGATCTTTTTTAATAAAAGGGTTTTCATTTCCACAGGAAATGCGGGGGATCTTAGAAGATAAAATAAGATGGATTCAAAAAAGAACTTTATTTAAAAAAGAAAAAAGAAAAGAATTTCCAAAAGAAAATCCCAGTTTCCTATTTCCATCTGGATTGAGTAAAGTAGATAAACCGCATCAAAATCGAAAAGATTCCAGACTCAGTAAGAAATTTCAAAAAAAACGGGCCATTCGACTTAGTCCTGCGGTTCGGACAAATTTTTCGCGGACACAAATTCAAAAGAAGGATATATTCATTAGGAGAATGATGGTCATACGAGAAATAAACAATATTGCAGAAGAAATCGAAAGAAGAAAAATGTTTCGAACTCCAGATAGAAATATTAGTAGTCCTTACGAGACGGATTGGGATGATAAAAGATCGGAATCACAGAAACATATTTGGCAGATATTAAAAGGAAAAAGTGTCCGATTCATACGTAAATGGAAATGTTTCGTAAATTCTTTCATTGAAAGAATTTACGTGGATATTTTTCTATGTACCATTAATAGTTTCAGAATTCATGCACAACCTCTCTTTGTCTTTGGATCATCAAAAAAAATGACCAAAAAATACATTGAGAATATTGAAAAAAATAAAGAAGGAATTGATGAAACAAATCGAAATACAATTTACTTTACTTCGACTCTCAAAGAATCGCTTTCTAATATTAGTAATGAGAAATCGGAGATTTCTCGGGACTTATCTTCCTTGTCCCAAGCGTATGTTTTTTACAATTTATCGCAAACACAAGTAATTAATAAGTATCAGTTGAGATCTGTACTTCAAGATCACGGAGCACGTATTTTTTTTAAGGATAGAATAAAAGAATATTTGTGGACACTAGGAATATTGGATGCCAAATCAAGTTCCAAAAGACTTCCGAATTCTGGAATGAATGAATGGAAAAACTGGTTAAGAGGTCATTATCAATACAATTTCTCTCAGACTAGATGGTCGAGATTAGTATCGCAAAAATGGCGAAATAAGGTCAGTAAACGTCATACGAGTCAAAATAAAGAATCAAAAAAAGATTCATATGAAAAAGACCAATCCATTCATTGCGAGAAACAAAAAAATTATATAATGAATTCATTACCGATTCGAAAAGATAAATTCACAAAAAACTCCAGATATGATCTTTTATCACATAAATATATTCATTATGAGAACAAGAAGGACTCATACTCATATATTTCTATTAGTGATTATCTAGGAGAAGACGATACGGATAAAAATATGGGTAGAAAATATTTGGAGTGGCGAACTATTCTTTATTTTTTTAGAAAGAATATTGGTATTAAGCACCGGACCAATAGAGATACTGGGACCAACATAAAGAAAAAAACTAAGACTGGGGCTAATAATTATCAAATAATGGATAATAAAGATCTTTTTTCTCTCACGATTCATCAAGAAAGAAACCCATCCAATCAAAAAAGTTTTTTTGATTGGATGGGAATGAATGAAGAAATGCTATATCGTTCCATATCGAATCAAGAAATGGAAACTTGGTTCTTCTCAGAATTAGTGCCACTTTATGGTGCATATAAGAGTAAACCGTGGGTCATACCAATTAAATTACTTTTTTTAAATAATGAAAGCTTTAGCGAAACAGAAAAAAGGTATTTTCGTGAATTCGAAGAGTATCTTCGTGAATTATCTAATAAAAAAGAAAAAGAACAGCCGTCCCAAAAGAATCTTGGATCAGATCCGCCAAATCAACAAAAAGATCTTCTTGTTGATTCCGCGGAATCAGACATTAAAAACCGTAGAAAACAAAGCCAATCCAAGAATGATATTAGTGGGCTACAACTAAATTTATTAATGAGAAAACATTTGGTTTCTCAATTAAACATAAATTCTTGGTTGAATCCACCAGAGATAATGGATATCAGGACATTTAGTTTCCTGCTTAAGACGATGAAATATTCAAACGATATTGGTATATACTCTATAGAAATAGGAGATATTCGTATGAATTTCCTGGCGACAGTACGGCGTTTGACGTATCCTATTCTAGATGTTCCAACATTCATAAAAAGAGGAATAATAACTATCGAGCCGATTCGTTTGTTTCTAAAATTGGATGGACAATCAATTATGTATCAAATAATAGGTATTTTCTTGGTCCATAAGAATAAGCACCAAACTAATCAAAGATGCCGAGAAAAAAAATATGATTTGCTTGTTCCTGAAAATATTCCATCTACTAGACGTCGTAGAGAATTGAGAATTCGAATTTGTTTTAATTCTGAAATTGGGAGAGTTGTGGATAGAAATCCAGTATTGGTCGACGGCTACAACATAAGGAACTGTGTGCATTTTTTGGATGAGGACAAGCATATTGATACGGATAGAAATAAATTGGTCCAATTCAAATTGTTTCTTTGGCCCAATTATCGATTAGAAGATTTAGCTTGTATGAATCGCTACTGGTTTGATACCAATAATGGAAGTCGTTTCAGTATGTCAAGGATACATATGTATCCACTTCAGAATTAGTTGATGGTACATTTGCTATATATCCATATTACGTGTCATATCCAGCAGATAAAGGCATACAGAGGTACAAAGGTTATGTTACATTCTGATACACGATACCGATTCAACGATGTATCATAGCAATTGGATCTAGGAATGAATCGGAAGAATTTTCTTAAGTCCAAATCATTACCTTTTGTGAGCATCGAAATATACCATGTCTTTCTATCGAATCCAATTAAGAAATACAATTTTGAATTGGATTCGATAGACAAAAGTAGTCTATGACTAAATCCAGATTATTTTATTGTGCGTACCAGACCTAAAGGGCGGCTTTATTATTATTTTTGATCAGTAATATCAGAAAAGAAAGAAAAAAGAGAAAGATATTTTTATGATAAAAAACTCATTAATCCCGGTTATTCCGCAAGAAGAAAAAAACAAAGGATCCGTTGAATTTCAAATATTCAGTTTCACCAATAAGATACGTAGACTTACTTCCCATTTGGAATTGCACAGAAGAGACTATTTATCTCAGAGAGGCCTGCGGCAAATTCTTGGAAAACGTCAACGACTACTGGCTTATTTGTCAAAGAAAAATAGAGTACGTTATAAAGAATTAATTAGTCGGTTGGATATTCGGGAACCAAAAATTCGTTAATTAGAGGATTCGTTTGAATTATTTGGTTTATTGGATCTTGAATTTTGATGAACCCCGTTTCCAGCAATTCATGAAATAATGAATCAGGGTAAGAAAACATATGACTGTACCGGAAACAAGAAAAGACTTCATGATAGTAAATATGGGTCCGCACCACCCATCAATGCATGGTGTTCTTCGACTCATCGTTACTCTAGATGGTGAAGATGTTATTGACTGTGAACCCGTATTGGGTTATTTACATAGGGGGATGGAAAAAATTGCGGAAAACCGAACAATTATACAGTATCTACCTTATGTAACACGTTGGGATTATTTAGCTACTATGTTCACAGAGGCAATAACAGTCTATGCACCAGAACAATTGGGAAATATTCAAGTACCTAAAAGAGCCAGCTATATCAGAGTCATTATGCTGGAGTTGAGTCGTATAGCTTCTCATTTATTATGGCTTGGTCCTTTTATGGCAGATATCGGTGCACAGACTCCTTTCTTCTATATTTTCAGGGAGAGGGAATTGCTATATGATCTATTCGAAGCTGCCACAGGTATGCGAATGATGCATAATTATTTCCGTATCGGGGGAGTAGCTGCTGATCTACCTCATGGCTGGATAGATAAATGTTTGGATTTCTGCGATTATTCTTTAACGGGAGTTGTTGAATATCAAAAACTTATTACGCGGAATCCCATTTTTTTGGAACGAGTTGAAGGAGTGGGCATTATTGGTGGAGAAGAAGCAATAAATTGGGGTTTATCAGGACCAATGCTACGAGCTTCCGGAATCCAATGGGATCTTCGTAAAGTTGATCGTTATGAGTGTTACGATGAATTCGATTGGGAAGTCCAATGGCAAAAAGAAGGAGACTCGTTAGCTCGTTATTTAGTACGAATCGGTGAAATGGCGGAATCTATAAAAATTATTCAACAGGCTCTGGAAGGAATTCCGGGTGGGCCCTATGAGAATTTAGAAGTACGGCGCTTTAATAAAGCAAGGGATTTCGAATGGAATGATTTTCAATATAGATTCATTAGTAAAAAGCCTTCTCCCACTTTTGAATTGTCGAAACAAGAACTTTATGTGAGAGTTGAAGCCCCAAAAGGAGAATTGGGAATTTTTCTGATCGGAGATAATAGTGGTTTTCCCTGGAGATGGAAAATTCGTCCACCCGGTTTCATCAATTTGCAAATTCTTCCTCAGCTAGTTAAAAGAATGAAATTGGCCGATATCATGACGATACTAGGTAGTATAGATATCATTATGGGAGAAGTTGATCGTTGAAATGATAATTGATACGACAGAAATACAAGCTATCAATTCTTTTTCCAGATCGGAATCCTTAAAAGAGGCGTATGGCCTCGTATGGTTGCTTGTTCCTATTTTTACTCCTATAGTGGGAATCACAATAGGTGTACTCGTGATTGTGTGGTTAGAAAGAGAAATATCTGCAGGGATACAACAACGTATTGGTCCTGAATATGCCGGTCCCTTGGGAATTCTTCAAGCTCCGGCGGATGGGATCAAACTACTTTTCAAAGAAGATCTTCTACCGTCTAGAGGAGATGTTCGGTTATTCAGTATCGGACCATCTATAGCAGTCATATCCATTCTACTAAGTTATTCAGCAATTCCTTTTGGCTATCGTTTTGTTCTAGCCGATCTCAGTATAGGTGTTTTTTTATGGATCGCTATTTCCAGTATTGCTCCTATTGGACTTCTTATGTCAGGATATGGATCGAATAATAAATATTCCTTTTCGGGTGGTCTACGAGCCGCTGCTCAATCCATTAGTTATGAAATACCGTTAACTCCATGTGTGTTATCAATATCTCTACGTGTGATTCGTTCGAACATGAACTTTTACCTCTTTCCTTTCTTTCTAGGAAAGGGGTTGAATGTATTGAATAGATATTTTTCTTTTTTTTATTCATCATTCGGGTCAATGAATTAAACCAGATAGTTATATGAGTGAAACAAAACAGCTTATAAATTCGCAGTCAAAAGATTGATTCTCATTCCCTATGTACGAGAGTAAGGTGAAAGCAAACATAAGAAGTAGAAACTGTTTATCCCAAGATTGGTTGATTAGTCACCATGACTTGAAGCAGACGCAAAAGATCAACTTTATAGAGTTTCTACAATTGTATTGTATGTATTACCATACCGGGGATCAATCAAAAATGAGTGGACGGTCAGGAACACCAAGGTACACAAAGGATTAATAATAGAGATAATGTAAGGTATCCAAGAGGATATTTTGCCATAAAAGGAATCATGATGAGGACTTGAAGTTGGTAGAAATGATCAAGCAGTACTTCCTCCCGATTCTGATCCAGAGTATGCTCTTATCCACTGATTAAAGAAATAACTATCAGGAACGAAATAATCCTTTCCTTTTTTGTCTTAGAATCCCTCTTTTTCTTTTTAGCGAGAAAGAAGAACTGGAACGAAAAAAATAAAATACAATAGGAAAACCCGAATACTATACTAAGATGTCTTTGTTTATCTCCTCTAACCCATCCATATTCATACAGATGGAATTCCTATCACGATTCATGAACTAGTGTATGTAGTGTCTAATTATTTTTCGTAATCGAAAGATATGGGTCGTCTATTGATACAACGAGTACGGGTATTTTATTGAATTGAAGGATTAAGCTATTACTAAACAAAAATCAATTAGATATTGAAAATAAAGGATGAGATCAATTCAGAAGCGCTTTTGATTTGTTTTTATAGCAGACAGAATTTCTTTGGTCGAATTCAGAACTCTCCGATGCATCTTTACTCTATCCACCCTACAAACATGCCAAAGTCATAAGGAACAAAAAATGTCTTTCGATTTATTTGTGGCCGTTGAGGAGCCGTATGAAGCTGAGGTTTCATGTACGGTTCTGGAATAGCGATGGGAACGGTGATGTTATCATCGACTATGATTATCTAACAGTTCAAGTACAGTTGATATAGTTGAGGCACAGTCAAAATATGGGTTTGGGGGATGGAATCTGTGGCGTCAACCTATAGGGTTTTTAGTTTTTATAATTTCTTCCCTAGCGGAATGTGAGAGATTACCCTTTGATTTACCAGAAGCGGAAGAGGAATTAGTAGCAGGTTATCAAACTGAATATTCAGGTATCAAATCTGGTTTATTTTACGTTGCTTCTTACCTAAATCTACTAGTTTCTTCATTATTTGTAACAGTTCTTTACTTAGGTGGGTGGGATCCATATATTCCGGACATATTCATTCCTGAACTTTTCGGAATAAATAAAACGGGTGGAGTCTTTGGAACAACAATTGGTATCCTTATTACATTAGCTAAAGCTTATTTGTTCCTGTTCATTTCTATCACAACAAGATGGACTTTACCTAGGATGAGAATGGACCAACTATTAAATCTTGGATGGAAATTTCTTTTACCCGTTTCTCTCGGTAATCTATTATTGACAACTTCTTCCCAACTCCTTTCACTGTAACAGAATACATATTCGAAATTCATAACCCCTCTCAAGCAAGAGAAAGAAACATCAATTTATTCATAGATATCCGCGATATGTTCCCTATTGTGACTAGATTCATGAATTACGGTCAACAAACAATACGAGCAGCAAGGTACATTGGTCAAAGTTTCATGATTACCTTATCTCACGCGAATCGTTTACCTGTAACTATTCAATATCCTTATGAAAAATCGATCGTATCAGAACGTTTCCGCGGTCGAATCCACTTTGAATTTGATAAATGCATTGCTTGTGAAGTATGTGTTCGTGTATGTCCCATAGATCTACCCGTTGTTGATTGGAGATTGGAAACAGATATTAGAAAGAAACGACTGCTTAATTATAGTATTGATTTTGGAATCTGTATATTTTGTGGTAACTGCGTCGAGTATTGTCCAACAAACTGTTTATCAATGACTGAAGAATATGAACTTTCTACTTATGATCGTCACGAGTTGAATTTTAATCAAATTGCTTTGGGTCGGTTACCAATGTCAGTAATTGGGGATTACACAATTCGACCAATTATGAATTCGACTCAAATAAAAATAGCCATGGATAACCAACCCCCTTAATTCAAGAACGATTACTAAGATTCAGCTTTGATCTAAAGGAGCGTAGTTTCTTTCTTTTTGGTTGGTTAGTAACTACAAAACATAACCGTTGATTGTTGAGAATCAAGACTTGATTTGGATTTAGAATAGATTCATATATCCGTAATGATTTCGAAATATACAATTCCAACTGCTCTTTCGGATACAGAAGAAGGATTGGTCCAATAAGTGTATCTACATCAATCCCCCCCACACAGGGATTCAATTCAATTAGGAACGTATCCTTTACAAAAAAAAAAGAAATAAAGGGCAACCCTCTTGTTCCTGGCCCGGTCAGTAGTCAGTAAGGTCATGAAATATTTCAACTTATTTATCTCTTATTTTTATTTTACACATAATGGATTTACCTGGACCAATACATGATATTCTTTTAGTGTTTCTGGGATCGGGTCTTATAGTAGGAGGCCTAGGAGTGGTATTACTTACCAATCCAATTTATTCTGCCTTTTCATTGGGCTTAGTTCTTGTTTGTATATCTTTATTCCATATTCCATCTAACTCCTATTTTGTAGCCGCTGCACAGCTCCTTATTTACGTAGGGGCCATAAATGTCTTAATCGTATTTGCTGTGATGTTCATGAATGGTTCAGAATATTACAAGGATTTATATCTTTTGACAGTTGGAGATGGAGTCACTTTACTGGTTTGTACGAGTATTCTTTTTTCACTAATTACTACTATTTCAAATACGTCATGGTACGGGATTATTTGGACTACAAGATCAAACCAGATTATAGAGCAGGACCTGACAAGTAGCATTCAACAAATAGGAATTCATTTATCAACAGATTTTTATCTTCCCTTTGAACTCATTTCTATAATTCTTTTAGTTGCCTTGATAGGTGCAATTGCAATGGCTCGTCAGTAATCAGTAATAAATACTTAGAATTATAAATCAAAAATAATAAATAAGGCCCTGTTTTGTTCTGTGTTATGATTATCATATCACATCAATTTTTCTTCAGTTCCTTTTTTCTATTTTACTGTTTTCTATGAAATTGAAGGGGTTTGCGTTTTAGTTCGATTTATTACCGATACCTTCCTTTGTTTCGTACTTGTTAGATTCGAGTCAATCAAATCGGTGAAATTTGACTCTTGTTCATATTGAAATCAATCTCGATTGATGAGGAGTTGGTCAATGATGACTGAGCATGTACTTATTTTGAGCGCCTATTTATTTTCTATCGGTATTTATGGATTGATCACAAGCCGAAACATGGTTAGAGCGCTTATGTGTCTTGAGCTTATACTGAATGCGGTTAATATAAATCTAGTAACATTTTCGAATTTATTTGATAGTCGTCAATTAAAAGGAGACATTTTCTCGATCTTTGTTATAGCTATAGCAGCCGCTGAAGCTGCTATTGGACCGGCTATTATTTCGTCGATCTATCGTAACAGAAAATCAACTCGTATCAATCAATCAAATTTGTTGAATAAATAGTCGATAGTCTAATGATATAAATAAAGACAGATAGAATATTTACCAATTAAAATTAGTGTGTTATGGATAACTCGTATGACCGTGTTTGCTGAAACGCAAGATATCAAAATATCTTGGCTCTCTTTCATGAACAGATCCAGAAGGAGATTAATTATCAAAAAAATTCTGGTAAACTACTGATTCGTCTGGTGTTTGCAATATATGATTCAGTTACTACTCATTTGACCAGATCGAAAATTGATAACGTTCAAAAAATGGATAAATCCAATGTCACATTCAGTAAAGATTTATGATACATGTATAGGGTGTACTCAATGTGTACGAGCTTGTCCCACAGATGTATTGGAAATGATACCTTGGGACGGATGCAAAGCTAAGCAAATTGCTTCTGCTCCAAGAACGGAGGACTGTGTAGGTTGTAAGAGATGTGAATCCGCTTGTCCAACAGATTTCTTGAGTGTCCGGGTTTATTTATGGCATGAGACAACTCGCAGCATGGGTCTAGCTTATTGATACGTTTCATACAATTCCACTTGAATCCATTTGATTCCTTTTTACCGACAAAAACCCGCACTCGAGAAAATTCATTTTCTCGAGTGCGGGTTTTTCTGGTCAAAGTCTATCTTGTCTTTATCACGAGTTATTTTCCTTGGTTAACAATAATTGTCGTTTTTCCAATATCCGCGGGTTTATCAATTTTCTTTCTCCCTCATAGAGGAAATAGGGTGGTTCGGTGGTACACTATTTGTATCTCCATGTTAGAACTCCTTCTAATAACTTATGCATTCTGTTATCATTTTCAATTGGACGATCCATTAATCCAATTGAAGGAGGATTATAAATGGATAAATATTTTGGATTTTCACTGGAGACTAGGAATCGATGGACTTTCCATAGGACCCATTTTACTGACGGGATTCATCACTACTTTAGCTACCTTAGCGGCTTGGCCAGTTACTCGAGATTCACGATTGTTCTATTTCCTAATGTTAGGAATGTACAGCGGTCAAATAGGATTATTTTCTTCTCGGGACCTTTTACTTTTTTTCATCATGTGGGAGTTGGAATTAATTCCTGTTTACCTACTTTTATCTATGTGGGGGGGTAAGAAACGTCTGTACTCAGCTACAAAGTTTATTTTGTACACTGCGGGGGGTTCAATTTTTCTCTTAATGGGAGTCCTAGGTATGGGTTTATATGGTTCGAACGAACCAACATTAAATTTTGAAACATCAACTAATCAATCATATCCCTTGGAATTGGAAATACTATTCTATTTTGGTTTCCTTATTGCTTATGCTGTCAAATCGCCGAGTCTACCCTTACATACATGGTTACCAGATACCCATGGAGAAGCACATTACAGTACATGTATGCTTCTAGCCGGAATCTTATTAAAAATGGGAGCGTATGGGTTAATTCGGATCAATATGGAATTATTACCTCATGCCCATTCTATATTTTCTCCTTGGTTGATAATAGTAGGAACGATTCAAATAATCTATGCAGCTTCAACTTCTCCAGGTCAACGCAATTTAAAAAAGAGAATAGCCTATTCCTCGGTATCTCATATGGGTTTCACTATTATAGGAATTGGTTCCATAACCGATATGGGTCTCAATGGAGCTATTTTACAAATCATTTCTCATGGATTTATTGGCGCTGCACTTTTTTTCTTGGCAGGAACGACGTACGATAGAATACGTCTTGTTTATCTCGACGAAATGGGAGGAATAGCCATCCCCCTGCCAAAAATATTTACCATGTTCAGTAGCTTCTCGATGGCTTCTCTTGCGTTGCCAGGAATGAGTGGTTTTGTTGCAGAATCGGTAGTCTTTTTTGGACTAATTACTAGTCCGAAATATCTTTTAATGCCAAAAGTACTGATTACTTTTGTAATGGCAATTGGAATGATATTAACTCCTATTTATTCATTATCTATGTCACGTCAAATATTCTATGGATACAAGCTGTTTCATGTTCCAAATTTTTCTTTTTTGGATTCTGGACCGCGCGAACTATTTATTTCGATCTGTATCTTTCTACCCGTAATAGGTATCGGTATTTATCCCGATTTCCTTCTCTCACTATCAGTTGACAAGGCAGAAACTATTCTATCTAATTACTTTTATAAATAGTTTTCATCAATAAGACGTCAAATAATCCTGTGATTTAAAAGATCGTTCACTGTACAATGAAAAAACAAAAGAAAAAATGAAGTGAATCGGAATTGGAATCAGATACATCGCGAGTTTTTGAGGACCATTTAGTAGTAATTGAAAATGTAAATGGTCCTCAAAAACTCGCACAAACTTTCCTTATATGGATTGATATTCCCATGTATTTAGTCCATTTCTTCAATTAGATGTTAATGTGAATGAACCATAACTATGTAGTCCTATTCCTAATAGATTGACCCCAAAATAGCATATCCAAATTATAAGAAATCCTGCAGAAGCCACAATTGCCGAATTCGCGCCTTGCAAATTCCGATTTGTTCTAATATGTAAATAAATCGCGAATATGGTCCAAGTGATAAATGCCCAAGTTTCCTTGGGGTCCCAACTCCAATAATATCCCCATGCCTCATTAGCCCATACCGCTCCCGAAAGAATGCCTATGGTTAAAAAGGTAAACCCTAGACTAATGATACGATAACTCCAATGATCCAATCCCTGAGTCAATTGATACCTGTGATAATTTCTAAATGAAAGAAAAGAGGTGCTCTGTAAAAGACTTCTTTTTTCATTCAAGTAGTGGATCTCACCAAAGTAAAATGACCCAATTAATAAATTATTGCTTTTGCCAACAATGCCTATGTTTTTTCGAAATGTAATGAATAAAAGAGCTATTGATAATAATGATCCGCATAAAAGAGCTGCATAGCTCAATACCATCATACTTACGTGCATCATTAACCAATGGGATTGTAGAGCGGGGACTAATATTGCGGATTGATGTATTTGAGTTGAAAGACCCGAAGTCGCAAAGCCTTGGGTAAAAATCGCGCTTGGCGCGATTATTGTGCTTAAATCATTTTTCTTTTTGTGGTTCTCTATTTTAGGAACCATATGAATAATGGAGAAACTCCACGAAAGGAAGATTAATGATTCATATAAATCACTTAACGGAAAATGTCCCGAATAAATCCAACGAGTAACTAATAATCCTGTTATACAGAAAAAAGTGGCTATCATGCCTTTTTCTGACGAATCATATAGTCCTACAATTTCATGGACTAAGAAAGTCAACAAATGAATCGTAATAACAATTGAAACGATCGAAAAAGAGATATGAGTTAATATATGTTCTAGGGTCGTAAATATCATAAAAAATCATTAAATTAAAAGGGGGTCCCCAATTACAAAATTGTAGTTCCGAATTAAATTTATTATAGGATTTCTTTTGCCCCTTTTAGAGATGCCGCCACTCGGATTCGAACCGAGATGCTTTAGCACTGCTTCCTAAGAGCAGCGTGTCTACCGATTTCACCATAGCGGCTTGATCGAAGTCATAATAGTCCATATGATGTTCAATCGTCAATATTGAAGGATTCAATGCAATATGTTTTAGGAAACGTTAGAATCGACGAATAAAGACTTGTTCAAATGAACATTTGAACGTTCAATAATATTATTGCAATGTGCTGTCATTTTTAACAACGGGTTTTCACGTAGTATAAATTCTCTCGGAACAGTTGGAACTAGACGGTTATGGCCTCGGTTGAGGTCTAGAACTAAGAAATTTCCCTTTATTATTTTTGATAATTCATTTTTCAATGAACAAAAGAAAATAAAAAAAAAAAAATAGGCTTTTTTTGTATCACAATTGGATAACTACATCCAAGGGCTTTCTGGAAATTTTTATTTAGTTTGGTATTCAAACTGTATTAATGGTTGGGATCCTGATTGTATACATAATTCGTCGTGCGAAGATTTACCAAACCGGTTAGGTATTGGGTTGCATATAAAATAAAAGAGTTTCAATCTCTATCAGAATTTTATTTTCTCATAAGGTATGCACTTTACTTAATAAATTAAATAAAGTCTATTAGAAAGAAAATCCATATCTAAAATAGATTTTACGTTTGGACCCTAGAATTTATAAATCTATATATCCGAATCCATTTTGGATTGCGGAAGATTGACTTCTTGTTCATACATAAATATTGATCGAAAGGGGATCCGAAAAGTTACAAAGCAAAGTCTTAAAATATTTTAATCCATTCCTTTCATAGTTTCAAGGATTCATTAATTTTTACTACAGATTTTATACCCGCCTACGGAAAAGACTTTTTCATAAAGGGAGTGTCATTCATACTTGTTTCAAATTTTCCAAAAATATTAATGACGTATAACTATTTGGGATACATAATCAAATTCACTTTTCACAATAATTTTTTTATTGTGAAAAGTGAATTGATGGGGAAAATAACAATCCCCATCTCTCCTATTATAAATATTGACTTTAATGAAAAGTCAAACCTTTTATTTATTTTCTTTTTAAAGAAAATAAATAAAATAGTATTGTTATTAGAACCCAATAGATAGAAGAATTTTTATTCTACATACCACAACAGCCGGTTCAGTTCTATTTCATATAGATGAGTTCAAAACATGTGAATTATATATATATATATATTTTTGATAAATCATCCAATTAATCGAGTCATGTCGATTCAGATTATTCCAAAGCTTTATTACCTGTTTGTCGGACAAAAAAAACTTTTTGAATACCCGGTAGCAATAGATTTAGCTAAAGATAAAGCTTTTACCGCCGTCCAATATCCCTTTTTCTTCCAAATATTTCTACGAATACGCTTTTTTGATATAGAGGTACGTTTCTTTGGAACCGCCATTTCAATTTTTAAATAAAGAAGGGACTTTTATAGTTGGATGTGAAAGACATGTATATGTATTGTTCATAATGGATCGCTCTTGCCATTGATTATCTATATTTATTCCGTAGCGGATACTTCCTTCCCCCATAACATACAAAAGTTTGGATACGTGTGTACCACCTAGAGTACACTAGGGATAAAGAAAAAAGAAATAGAAGAAAAACGATGTGATTTTCAAAAGAATTTTTTGTTTTCAATCTATATTACATATACATACAATGCCTCGAGAAAGAATAATTCGTACTAAATGAATATGAATATTCAATCGACATAATAGTTAAATGATTGAAAATATCCTATTCTTTCTTTATCTTATTAAATATCTTACTTAATAAGTCACATTAACTTGGTTATTTGACCAATTCAATTGTAACTTCTTTATTTTAATTTTTTTTTTTTTTCAATATTGGAGAAAGAGAAGAGTCTTAATAATGAAGAATTCAAAATGATATTTGAGTTCTTTTAGATCTTGATTTTCTTATTTATTTGATTATTACTCCTTCCGAAAGAGAGAAGAACTGGGGAATCGGAAACAATTAATAAGAATTAAAAAAATTTGATTTTATTATGGAACATACATATCAATATGCATGGATCATACCTTTCGTTCCACTTCCAGTTACTATATTAATAGGATTGGGACTTCTACTTGTTCCGACTGTGACAAAAAATGCTCGTCGTATGTGGGCTTTTCCTAGTGTTTCATTATTAAGTATAGTTATGGTTTTTTCGGCCTATATATCTATTCAACAAATAAATGGCAGTTCCGTCTATCAATATCTATGTTCTTGGACTATCAATAATGATTTTTCTTTCGAGTTTGGCCATTTAATCGACCCACTTACTTCTATTATGTCAATACTAATCACTACTGTTGGAATCGCGGTTCTTATTTATAGTGACAATTATATGTCTCATGATCAAGGATATTTGAGATTTTTGACTTCTATGAGTTTTTCCACTACTTCCATGCTGGGATTAGTTACTAGTTCCAATTTGATACAAATTTATATTTTTTGGGAATTGGTGGGAATGTGTTCGTATCTATTAATAGGTTTTTGGTTCACACGACCAATTGCAGCAAATGCTTGTCAAAAAGCGTTTGTAACGAATCGTGTAGGGGATTTTGGTTTATTATTAGGAATCTTAGGTTTTTATTGGATAACGGGTAGTTTTGAATTTCGGGATTTGTTCGAAATTTTGAATAACTTGATCCATAATAATAGGGTAAATTCTTTGTTTGCTATTCTGTGTGCCTTCCTATTATTTGTCGGTGCAGTTGCTAAATCTGCACAATTTCCCCTTCATGTATGGTTACCTGATGCCATGGAGGGGCCTACTCCTATTTCGGCTCTTATACATGCTGCCACTATGGTAGCAGCGGGAATTTTTCTTGTTGCTCGACTTTTTCCTCTTTTCACAGTCATACCTCACATAATGTGTCTTATTTCTTTGATAGGTATAATAACGGTACTATTAGGAGCTACTTTAGCTCTTGCTCAAAGAGACATTAAAAGGAGTTTAGCCTATTCTACAATGTCTCAATTGGGTTATATTATGTTAGCTCCAGGGATAGGTTCTTATCGAGTCGCTTTATTCCATTTGATCACTCATGCCTATTCGAAAGCATTATTATTTTTAGGATCCGGATCCATTATTCATTCAATGGAATCCATTGTTGGCTATTCGCCAGATAAAAGTCAGAACATGGTTCTTATGGGTGGTTTAAGAAAATATGTGCCAATTACAAAAACGACTTTTTTAGCAGGTACACTTTCTCTTTGTGGTATTCCACCTCTTGCTTGTTTTTGGTCTAAGGATGAAATCCTTAATGATAGTTGGTTGTATTCACCCATCTTTGCGATAATAGCTTGTTCCACAGCAGGATTAACTGCATTTTATATGTTTCGGATTTATTTACTTACTTTTGAGGGGCATTTACGCATTCAGTTTCAAAATTACAGCGGCACTAAAAATAGTTCGTTCTATTCAATATCTATATGGGGGAAAGAAGGGCCGGAACTGGTTAACAAAAATTTACCTTTCTTAGCAATTAATAATAATAATGAAAAGGTTTCTTTTTTTTCGCATAAGATATATCAAATTGATGGGAATGTACGAAATCCGATTCAATCTTTTATTACTA